TAATACTAATGGATAGGGCCTCATTGATAAGTGCTGCAAGATCTCGTGCATTGGAACCCATGGTTATGGACCCGAATCCGTTAGTATGGAACATTTTCTTTTCCAAGTGAAACCCTTTAGTATATGAAAGAATGAAAAAGTGCTTTCGTTGTTGTTGAATAAGAAGCCTTCGTATCTTAATGCATGTATTTAATTTATTCGGAGCTATTAGAGCGGGATCCACTTTTTGGGGAATATGAGTCGAACCAATAACAAGAATATTTCTAGTAGAATATCTTTCACAATCTCTGGAGAGATAGTTCTGTAATAGACCGAAGGATCTGTAATTCACATACAGATCATGAATGTTTGGAATCCATATTATGCAAGGAGACATTGCTCTTGCTAATGCGAATCGAAAGGTGATATCGATATAAAATCCGTATATACTCGGCGGCATATCCATAGTTAGCACATTCGTCATATCTAGCAGCTCCGTATCAAGATCAAGGTCATCATCAATATCGTCACTATCATCAATATCGATATCGTCACGATAATCACTATCGTCACTATCACTATCATCAATAAAAAAACCTTCAGGCTTGTAATACGAATACGGAAAGTTGTTCGGAAATATCGTAATGAAAGGAACATGGGAGTTTGTCGCTAGGTATTTGACCAAATAGGATCGTCCAGTTCCTATAGAACCTATCACTAAAATACCCCTAGAAGGGGATAGGGCTAAACGGAGCGAGAAGGGTTTTCCATGAGATGGGAAATGAAAACTATTAGCCCCACACGGGGTTTGTGAATAAGTGATTGTCTGATAATGAGCAAGGAATATCCGTCTTTCTGCTAAACAGGATCTATTGAACTCATAATTCATTAGATACTTTTTATGAATGTCAACTAAGTATCGTAAGTAAATTGATCCCGGTTGTTCAATCATTTGATAACCAGAGTCATTCTTTGATAAATGATCACTATGAGTCAGACTCAATAGAATTTGATCAATCCTTTTTTCTTTTTCGGTCGTTAAGGTGGAGAACTGAACCAAGAATTCTCTTTCTTCATCATCAACCAAATCACTGTTCGCGACCCAGGATTCTATTTTCTCATCAATCCAATCACCGTTCACCCCTTTTCTTTTTCTTATCAATGAATAGATCTCTTTACTTGTACGACTTAGATGTCTCGTATTTCTCGAAAAAGCGATTCGATTGATGGGATTTTGTATGATACTTCTGAGATCGATGAGATTGATATTCAAATATTTCTTCTTAGAACGTATTGATTTGACCCCATAAGCGGAACCACCAACCAATAGCATGTTGCCACCAGAAGCAGAAACCCGTATTTCTTCCAGAAAATCTCCTAATTGTTCCAGAGCAACTAGAAAGAGATTCTTTAACCAGAAAGAATTCAGTTCAGATTCAGATGTAGGATACCTATCCAAAAGTTTTCGCAACTCAATCATGTATGATGGAATCATCAAAGATTTGATCTTTTCTAACTCTGTCTGTAACTCACTAGAGGCTCGGGAAACAAAGAGAAGATGTATGCGAACGAGATATCCAGCAACAAGAAGAAGGAAAAGGATTGAATAGAGGAACTCCCGAGCATTTGTTAATCTCAGATGTGTCCATATCAATGGAACGGGTGACTCATTATTTCGATGAATCGTTTCTTCGGACAGAAGGAGATTCTGTAAACACTTACTCGAAATCTCACTTATCAGACTCGAAATCTTACTTTTCAGAGTCAGAGTCCATTGTGGAAGAATCTTCTGAGGAATTGGCCATGATATATCTGATACATGCATAATATCTCTCAAAACGGATACAAATTTGTGCCTGCTACTTAGTATCCTTAGTATCGGCAATGGTTCTGAAAAAATCTCTAAAAGGGTGGTGAAATTTAGATATTTCCACCCTGTCGAAGTAAGGAACCATGGCATATATGTTTGGAAGAGATTCCATTTTGAGAGATTGAAAAGAGCACTATCTCGTCGAAAGGTTCTATACATCTGCCCTTTCTCAACGCATTTCTTTAGAGAAAGACTCCGTTTTTTTTTCCTCTTTCCAGATGGGAAATCCTTCTCAGAACATGGAGTGTGAATCAAATCCATGTTTGAATTGAAACTGAGATACTCATGCAAGTTCTTCCCTTCTGAATCAGATAGATTCATATCTGAAAGAGGCTGACAATAAGTTCTTTCAAAATGAACTATTTGTTCCTCTGTTAGAGGTGTTGTAGAAATGTCTGCGATCGAGTAAATAGCTCTACGAACGAATGGCTCGGATCGAATTGGAAAATGGAAAAATTTGTACAAGTTATACCTTTCGTCACCACTTTGTGTAAAATCGTTAGGTATAAATATGTCAGATACCTGTGACTCGATTGGCAAAATAGTCTCTCTCTCCCCAAAAATATGTTTTTTTTTACCGACGCACGAAGAAAATATTTTGTTGCGAATGAACAAGATAGTGAGGAATTGTTCATATGTAGGATCATAATTATTGATACGGGTCTTTTCCACATAAAAAGGGAATCTTTTGTTACAATAGAACCAGAAGCGATTTGGATCATTCAAGAATCGAAGTGGATTTGCTTTATAAAAAGAAGATATCAATGAACTTCTATGAAATGGTTTCACGGGATTCAGCCAATTGTCTCGATCATGGAATATCATTGATAAATAGGAATCCGTGTTATCAAAGGATTTCCTGCGATTATTTCTAGTATGGAATGAGTCAATCACCCACTTTGGTATCTTTTTGAAGCAAAATGGTAATCTTGTTCCTCCATTGATCAAGGATTTCGGTCTTTTGGAAGTATCATGATCATCCAATAAGAAGGGTTTCAATTTATTCAAATGAACGATTTGAACACCTATTGATTCTAACAACTGATTGCGGAGTTGATCATTCGGACCTTTCAATTCATAGATGTGGATCTCGGACCTATGAATGGGGGTATTCCCGATACTCACAAAGAAAAGGGGAAGTGACTTGGACAAAAAGAGAAGTGACTTGGACAAAAAGAAACGAAGTGACTTGGACAAAAAGAAACGAAGTGACTTAGACAAATCTTGTTTGTCTATAACCTCGGACCAATCAATCGAATATTGATTAATACGTAACCGATCGAACACTACTTGAAAATGGTTCTTCTGTTCAGAAAGGAAATGTTCCAAATGTTCCTGGAAATTCTTGCTCCCATTGGACCATTTGTATCTATATACATCAGGATCCCGATTCATGGATCTCCCGGTTCGAGAAATAAGAGGATCAAACCATTTCTTCTGACTCTTTTTCAAATTCGATAAATGTTGGTTGATCGTATATTTCATTATAGTTATATGATTCAGAGTATCATTTCCTATTTGATCCCTTTGAATTCCATATTCGAAGTTGTGATCGGATCTATTCATTAAAAAGAATCGATTAGATACATTTCTTATGTACCCATAGATTTGAATCAGATTTCGGATCAATCTATATTGATTGACTGCCTCCATTATGTTGTTGCTAGCAAATACCGCTGTTTTTCGTTTTGGATCTTCCAAATCATTCCCGCAGTAGATCCGGGCCGATTTTTTTCTGATCCTTCGATAAAAAGATTCATTCTCTTCATAAAAAAGAGGAGGTAGAACCAATAAAGATTTCTTTTTCGATTCATCTCTGGAGTTGAATACCTGATTCAAGAATTTTTTTTGATCCAACCCGTAGGAATCAATAGAAAAGGCAAATCTCCTATGATACACCAGATCCGGCTCGGTTATTGATAGAGTGAATAGATCTGCCATTTCTTGAAATCTCTCTTCTGATTCAAAATCGTGGTGTAACGTGTATCCCCTTTTGTTCCGGTCATGGAATAGATGAAATAAATCAAAAAATGGATTTTTGTTCAAGAATGAAATAGGATGAATTGAGACGGTATTTTGTAAATACGTAATTATCTTGAATATATCAACCATTTCCTTATTTTCCGCTCGCCTGGAAGGGACAAAAGAAACATCTTGTTTTTTCTTCAAAAATTTCTGATCTCTGGTGGACCTCTCAATAGGATTCGAACCCAGATGAAGTTCTGACCATCTGTCAGAGAAAAAAGAACGAATTGATCTTGTAGGATTCCCAAGAAATTCTTCGATTTCTTCCGGAAGCAGATGATTATTCATCTGCTTCTCACGTTCCGTGAATAGCCGGGACATTGAGGAAGATCCAAAAAGGCATTTCGGGAATTGATCTGATTCTATCTCTGTTCGTTCCGTTTGAAGAAAGGAAGGATCCCAAAGAATCGATCTTTCTTTTAGTTGCTGAATCTCTGTTTGATCGATCAATGTGGGATATTCTGAATCCTCATTTCTAATGGAATCGAAATGATCTATGGATTGATCAGAAGATCCTTTCAATTGGCTAGAATCCCTTACTTGAACGAAAATAGATCTTGATCTTGTGGAATCATATTGAATATTTGACAATACATTCCGTACCTTGCTAAAAAACCGATCCTTGTTTACCAACCACACATTGTCTAACCAAATCAAATTCTCTCTCGATACGTTCCTCAAAAAATCCGATTCGTGCTCATTCTTCCCCCAACTAACGAAGAGATCTTGGCGGAATTGCCACATATGAAATTGAGCACAATTTTGCAAAGAAATACCCCACTTGTTTCTCGAGAAGAGATGGGAAACATGCTCAATATCATTTGATTGAATAGTTGCCTCAGCTCCTTGTTGTTTGAAGAAACCCTCCCCTTCAATTGGTCTTTTTTCACGAAAAGCAGACATGAGATAAGAAATCAAGTCTTTCCCTAAGATTTCGAATAGCTGTCCCGAATTCAAGTTGATTATGTTTCGCTTCTTCCTCGAAGAAAGACAATCAAACAATTCCCAATCATGGTCCTTGCGGATCGGATCATCCGTATAGGATAAAAAAAGAAACTCCAGATATTTGCTATCTTTCTCTTTGAATGAGATCTCAATTCCTGCTACGGTTTCATTAGATATCTTACAACTAGAATCCCTTTTTTTTCCGATCCGCTTCCCCCACCTCCACCACCGTGAACTCCGGTTAGATTCAGGCATGATACACTTTTGATTTATTGGGAGAACCCAAGTATTTTCTTGCGGATCCATGAAACAACTCTCAGAAAGCTTTTTCCCTTTTGGAAGATACAGGAGCGAAACAATCAACCTATTGATATTGGAAGACCAAAAAGATTCTTCCAATGTCTCATTTCCAGGTCCAATGGAATTCATAGGTATAGGAAGAAGCCCCATCAAATAGAGATTTTTTCTTTCGACCATCTTTCGATTGTTAATACGAGATATAAGGACCGCTACTACAAGCAGTACTACACCTTTGATCATGAAATATCGATTGCTTGTTGAACCCTGCGAATCACGTGAAAGTAGGATACTCCAAATTCGGGGGTCAAAAAGTTTCATAAAGCGTTCTTGATGGAAAAAAATGTGAGTGAAAGATCCCACTGAATTGAATTTGATCCATGAATCTAAGAAATAGTGAGAATTCTTGATCTCTCTCAATATCTCTCTCAATTCGACGATCCAGGATTTGAATTGATGTCTCTTCATTGATATTTAGACCTCCTCCGGCGAAGATTGTATTTGAACTGGAATTTGTTTATTTACGATATATGATGTGTTAAGTTAAGCATCCCAATTGGAATTTGTTTATTTACAATATATGATGTGTTAAGTTAAGCATCCATGGCTGAATGGTTAAAGCGCCCAACTCATAATTGGTAAATTCGTAGGTTCAATTCCTGCTGGATGCACGCCAATGGGAACGTTTAATAAGTCTATTGGAATTGGCTCTGTATCAATGGAATCTCATCATCCATCCATAACGAATTGGTATGGTATATTCATACCATAACATATGAACAGTAAGAACTAGAATTCTTATCGATACTGGAACTCATAGGGAAGAAAATGGATTTATGGATGGAATCAAATATGCAGTATTTACAGAAAAAAGTATTCGGTTATTGGGGAACAATCAATATACTTCTAATGTCGAATCAGGATCAACTAGGACAGAAATAAAGCATTGGGTCGAACTCTTCTTTGGTGTCAAGGTAATAGCTATGAATAGTCATCGACTCCCGGGAAAGGGTAGAAGAAGGGGACCTATTATGGGACATACAATGCATTACAGACGTATGATCATTACGCTTGAATCGGGTTATTCTATTCCACCTCTTATAGAGAAAAGAACTTAAAGCAAAATACTTAATAACACGGCGATACATTTATACAAAACTTCTACCCCGAGCACACGCAATGGAGCCGTAAACAGTCAAGTGAAATCCAATCCACGAAATAATTTGATCTATGGACAGCATCGTTGTAGTAAAGGTCGTAATGCCAGAGGAATCATTACCGCACGGCATAGAGGGGGAGGTCATAAGCGTCTATACCGTAAAATCGATTTTCGACGGAATGAAAAAGACATATCTGGTAGAATCGTAACCATAGAATACGACCCTAATCGAAATGCATACATTTGTCTCATACACTATGGGGATGGTGAGAAGAGATATATTTTACATCCCAGAGGGGCTATAATTGGAGATACCATTGTTTCTGGTACAGAAGTTCCTATATCAATGGGAAATGCCCTACCTTTGAGTGCGGTTTGAACTATTGATTTACGTAATTGGAAGTAACCAATTAGGTTTACGACGAAACCTAGAAATCGATCACTGATCCAATTTGAGCACCTCTACGGGATAGACCTCAACAGAAAACTGTTGAGTAACGGCAGCAAGTGATTGAGTTCAGTAGTTCATCATAGAAAATTATTGACTCTAGATATATGGTAATATGGAGAAGACAAAATTGTTTGAAGCACGCACAGAACCGGAAGCGCCCCTTGTTTCAAAGAGAGGAGGACGGGTTATTCACATTTAATTTGATGGTCAGAGGCGAATTGAAAGCTAAGCAGTGGTAATTAAGATACCCCCGGGGAAAAAGAGAGATGTCTCCTACGTTACCCATAATATGTGGAAGTATCGACGTAATTTCATAGAGTCATTCGGTCTGAATGCTACATGAAGAACATAAGCCAGATGACGGAACGGGGAGACCTAGGATGTAGAAGATCATAACATGAGTGATTCAGCAGATTTGGATTCCTATATATCCACTCATGTGGTACTTCATCATACGATTTATATAAGATCCATCTGTCTAGATATCATCATATACATCTAGAAAGCCGTATGCTTTGGAAGAAGCTTGTACAGTTTGGGAAGGGGTTTTTATTGATAAAAAAGAAGAATCCACTTCAACCGATATGCCCTTAGGCACGGCCATACATAACATAGAAATTACACTTGGAAAGGGTGGACAATTAGCTAGAGCAGCAGGTGCTGTAGCGAAACTGATAGCAAAAGAAGGTAAATCGGCCACATTAAGATTACCATCTGGGGAGGTCCGTTTGATATCCAAAAACTGCTTAGCAACAGTCGGACAAGTGGGTAATGTTGGGGTGAACCAAAAAAGTTTGGGTAGAGCCGGATCTAAGTGTTGGCTAGGTAAGCGTCCTGTAGTAAGAGGAGTAGTTATGAACCCTGTAGACCATCCCCATGGGGGCGGTGAGGGGAGAGCCCCAATTGGTAGAAAAAAACCCACAACCCCTTGGGGTTATCCTGCGCTTGGAAGAAGAAGTAGGAAAAGGAAAAAATATAGTGATAGTTTTATTCTTCGTCGCCGTAAATAGGAATATTGAAAATATAATTTTTTTTTTTAATTTGAAAAAAATGTAATGGGCGAACGACGGGAATTGAACCCGCGCATGGTGGATTCACAATCCACTGCCTTGATCCACTTGGCTACATCCGCCCCTTTTCTAGCTAAAGGATTTTCTCTTTTTTCCATTCATCATTATTGTATTTATTCTGACCTCCATACTTAACTTAGATCGAGATATTGGACATAGAATGCCAATCTTTAAAATAAAAAATGTAAAAAAAAAGGAGTAATACACTGTGACATGACACGTTCACTAAAAAAAAACCCTTTTGTAGCTAATCATTTATCGGCAAAAATTGAAAAACTCAACACGAGGGAAGAAAAAGAAATAATAGTAACTTGGTCTCGGGCATCTACCATTATACCCACAATGATTGGCCATACAATCGCTATTCATAATGGAAAGGAACATTTACCTATTTATATAACGGATCGTATGGTGGGTCACAAATTGGGAGAATTTGCACCTACTCTGTCTTTTACGAGACATGCAAGAAACGATAATAAATCTCGTCGTTAAGTTCATTTCTTATACTTTATATACTTATATACTTATGTATTTGTATTTAATATACATATATACAATCTAAATATCTAAATATGTTATACAATATAAATAAATATGTATGCTATACGCAAAAAAAAATTACAT